GCAGCATGGATAAGAGCCGAAATAGGAGTAGGCCCCTCCATGGCATCAGGTAACCATACATGAAGGGGAAATTGTGCGGATTTAGCAACTGCACCGACGAATAATAGGGAGGCACACAGAGTAGCAAATAAAGAGTTGACCCCATTATTACGGATCAGGTTATTGAAGATTTCGAACAAATCTCGAAATTCGAAACTCCCTGTTATCCAATAAAAACCTAAGATTCCTAATAATAACCCAAAATCCCCTACACGATTAGTTACAAACGCTTTTTGACAAGCATTTGCGGCAGCCGGTCGTGTGAACCAAAAACCTATTAATAAATATGAACACATTCCCACTAGTTCCCAAAAAATATAAATTTGTATCAAATTGGAACTAGTAACTAATCCCAACATGGAAGTATTGGAAAAACTCATATAAGCAAAAAATCTCAAATATCCTTGATCATGAGACATATAATTGTCACTATAAATAAGAACCATGATTCCAACCGTAGTGATTAGTATTGACATAATAGAAGTAAGTGGATCGATCAAGTAGCCGAACTCTAAGGAAAAATCAGTATTGATGGTCCAAGACCATAGATGTTGATAGATAGAACTGCCATTTATCTGTTGAATAGACAGATCGGACGAAAAAACCATAACTATACTTAGCAATGAAACACTAGGAAAAGTCCACATACGGCGCAAATTTTTTGTTGCGGTCGGAACAAGCAGAAGTCCCAACCCTATTGACATAGTAACTGGAAGTAGAGCGAAAGGTATGATCCATGCATATTGATATGTATGTTCCATAAGAAAATCAAACTTTCTTTTTTTATTCTTATTAATTGTTTCCCATTCACCAGCCCTTATTTCTTCCGGAAGGAGCAATAATCAAATAAAAAAAAAAAAACAAAAAATTCAAATGAAGAAGTTACAATTCTTCAAATAACCAAGTTACTAGTTAAAAGCTACTACCTAGTTCTTAACGAAGATATTTATTAAGATAAAAAATATGAAATTTTCAATTATTCTACTATATACATACGATACGGCGATTTCTATCCATATTTATACTAATTATAGTAAGGAAAAAGAATGATACCAAAAATTCAAGTACTTTATTCTGATATGTATCGTAGGATCTGCCAATAACTCGACCCAATAAACCTAGTTTTTATTTAGTTTCTTCGGAGTCATTAACTAATTCTGGGATTGATTGGCTTCTAGTCCAATAAAACAAACTTATGTTTATGTGTTTATGAAAAATCCTAGAATACTTGTCACTTCGCATAGAACTAAAACGAGAAATTACTCAAATTCCCTTTATTTTATCAAGTAATGTATTGTTTAACGGATTAACTACTTTGATTTAATTTCAATTTGAATTATATGGACTCTATCTCCGAGCTTGATCAATTAATAGAAAAAGGTTACATTTATTATTGGTTTCCTAAATTAGGAAAGGGTTCTTAAGCTTTTCGATTTATTAAATATAACATTTATAATATATATATATATTATCTAAATAGACTGAGATATGAATTGGAACCTTTTTAATTCTTATCAACGGCATCCGATTCAACGGTAGTAGATCACGCCCGTAGACATAGATTGAATAAAGATATGAAGCCCCCAATCAGTACAAATTATTCTTTCTTCGAACATTGGATGTAATGGAAATTTGAAAAAAAAAAATTCCCTTGAAAATCACATCGTTTTTTCTTTTTTCTTCTATTTCATTTCTTTTTTTATCCTTAATGATACCATATGCGATGCTCATCTATCTGTATCCATACTTTTATATGTTATGAAGTAAGCATAAGTATCGGCTATGGAATAAAGATAGATAATGAATAGTTAATAGAAAGAACAATCTATTTTGAATTGAACAATAAATGTCTTTCACGTCCAACTATAAAAACGAGTGACCCTTTTATTTTGAAATGGCGGTTCCAAAGAAACGTACTTCTCTGTCAAAAAAGCATATTCGTAGAAATATTTGGAAAGGAAGGGGATATCAGGCCGCGGCAAAAGCTTTATCTTTAGCTAAATCTATTTCTACCGGGCATTCAAAAAGTTTTTTTGTGCGACAAACAAGTAATAAAGCCTTGGAATGATCTGAATTTGAATCAGCATGACTCGATGAATTGGATGATTAAATTTATAAGATGAAGAATTCACATTAACTAATGTTTTGAACTCATCAATATGAGATAGAACTAGCTGTTGTGGTATGTAGAATACAAATTCTTCTGTATACTAGGTTCTAAAAATGATTTCTTTTTTTGTTTGAAAAAAAAAAAAAAAAAGAAAGAAATAGTTAGACACAAAATACAAAGTTTCACCTTTCATTGATTGGTTTTTATAATTCGCGAGATGGGGATTGTAACTTTCCCCATCGATTCATTTTTCACAATAACAAAACTCTTACTTTTTTTCTTAGGAAGGGATTGGCTTATTGGATTATGTATCTCCAATAGTTATACATCATTAAGGTTTTTTGAAAATCTGAAACAAGTATGAACGAGGTTAGAGCCCCCTTTTTTGTTCCAAAGTAAGGCGGGGATAAGATTCATAGTCAAAGTCAATGGATTATTGAAACTAATTGATTAAAATATACATTTTAAAACTTTGATTTGTAGCTCTCTGAATCACTACATATCTACAAGGACTCCTTCTTATTTCGAACAGAAAAAAAAAAAAAAAGAATAATAATAAAACTGCCAGGATCCCATTTAGATCGCTATTTATGTACTAAAGAATGAGTCAATCTTACGTAATCCAACCCCAATGGATCCTATCCCATGTTTGAGCTGGAGGATCGATCAATCGATATATCTAGATCTAATATCTAGATTATTTTATCTATTAATATTAGATTTCAAATCTATATATAAAGAGATCTTATCAGTTGAATTTTTATTTTCTAAGTTTTCTAAGTTAAAGTACATAAAGTACATACAGTAGAATTCCAATAAAGATTGAAACTCTTTTGTTATACGATATGCCCGGTCCAATACCTAATGGGTTTGGTAAATCCTCACACAAATTATGTTATGTATACAATGAAGATCCCAATCATTAAGACATCTTTAATACCAAACTATCAAAATTTTTATAGAAATCTTTTGGATGTAGTGATGAAGTTGTGATATATAAAAAATATTGTTTTATTTTGTTCATTGAAAAATGAATCTTTTTCGTTTCGGATCTATCAAATCAGATAAATGAGAAATGAATCGTCAAAAAATGAGAAAAAAAATTCTTAGTTCTATACCCGGACTCAAGGCATAACCGTCTAGTTCCAACTATTCCAGAAGAACTTATAATACGGAAAAGCCCGCTGTTTAAAATGACCTCCTGCCACGATACTAAGGATTATTGAGCGTTTAAATATTTATTTGAACGGGTCTTTATTCATCGATTCTAACATTTCCTAAAATAGATTGCATTAAATCCCTCAATCTCGACGATTGAACATTATATGGACTATGATTATTTCGATGAAGCCGCCATGGTGAAATTGGTAGACACGCTGCTCTTAGGAAGCAGTGCTAGAGCATCTCGGTTCGAGTCCGAGTGGCGGCATCCTCTAAAAAAGGCACAATAGATCCTATAATGAATTCAATTCCGGATTTCCATTCCGTAATTGGGGATACCCCCCTAACAAAAAAAAATTATGATATTTGCCACTTTAGAACATATATTAACTCACATCTCTTTTTCTATCATTTCAATTGTTATTACGATTCATTTGATGACCTTATTAGTCCATCAAACCGTAGTACTATTTCATTTGTCAGAAAAAGCCATGATGGCTACCTTTTTCTGTATAACAGGATTATTAGTTACTCGTTGGATTTATTCGAGACATTTGCCGTTAAGCGATTTATATGAATCTTTAATGTTTCTTTCGTGGAGTTTCTCCATTATTCATATGTTTCCTAAAAGACGGAACCAGAAAAGTTATTTAAGCGCAATAACCGCGCCAAGTGCTATTTTTACCCAAGGCTTTGCCACTTCGGGTCTTTCAACCGAAATGCATCAATCTGCAATATTAGTACCTGCTCTACAATCCCAGTGGTTAATGATGCACGTAAGTATGATGTTATTGAGTTATGCAGCTCTTTTATGTGGATCGTTATTATCCGTAGCTCTTTTAGTCATTACATTTCGAAAAAACCTAGATATTCCTCGCAAAAGCAAGCATTTATTAATTGGGTCATTTTCCTTTGTGAATGAAAAAAGAAGTGTTTTACAAAACACTTCTTTTCTTTCATTTATAAATTATCACAGGTATCAATTAACTCAACAATTAGATCAGTGTAGTTATCGTGTCATTAGTCTAGGGTTTACTTTTTTAACCATAGGTATTCTTTCGGGAGCAGTATGGGCTAATGAGGCATGGGGGTCTTATTGGAATTGGGACCCCAAGGAAACTTGGGCATTTATTACTTGGACCATATTCGCGATTTATTTACATAGTAGAACAAATCAGAGCTTTCAGGGTGTGGATTCGGCAATTGTGGCTTCTATAGGATTTCTTATAATTTGGATATGCTATTTCGGGGTCAATCTATTAGGAATAGGACTACATAGTTATGGTTCATTCACATTAACAACTAATTGAAGAAAGGGCCTGAAGAATACATAGGAACATCGTCCCGTATATTATATAAAGAAGGTTTGTGCAAGTTTTTTCGAACCATTTGAATCACTACTTGATTCAAATGGTTCGAAAAAACTTTAGATGTATCCGATTATAATTCACTTCATTTTTTTTTTTTTTCTTTCATTGCATTATACAGTGAACGCTTTTAAAAATCACACAGTTCTTTTACATTAATGTAATGTCTTATTGATGAAAACTATTTATGAAAATAAATAGATAGAATAGCTTCTATCCTGTCAATTGATAGCGAGAGAACAAAATCAGGATAAATACCAATACCTATTACAGGTAGAAGGATACAGACCGAAACAAATAGTTCTCGTGGTCCAGAATCAAAA